TTTTTTAGTGGGGCGATAGTTCTGAAAAGACAGATTGCCTATCTTTTCTTTCATCTCGGGCGAAATACGATCGGGGGGGGCTAATTCAAACCCCTCGGGTAAAATAAGAACAGCCCCCACATTCAAACCCCCCTTTTTACCATTAGCAAGAACTTGTTTTACTTGCATATCATAAGGAATTCGAACAACTGCTTCAAATACAGTATCAGGAAGTACCGCTTGTGGAACCTCAACTTCCACGGGCTTATTGGCTAAATGGCAATTGGCACATACAATACGCCCGGTCGCTTCTCGTGGATTTTCATAACCCTGCTGTGCAAAAATGGGATATGCATTTGAAATGGATGTCCGAGTTATGATATATATCGTCAGCGATACGGAAATAGATCGAGTAATCTCTTTCTTTATCCAAGAAAAGGTATTTTTAATTTGCATGGTCCAATCATTGATCCCGAAAATTTCTACAATAAAATTAGGTAGGTCGCTTGTATAGTCCCTATCCACAATTCTGCCATTTACTGAAATAATTTTACTGGAATATAGGAATAGGAGAAATCCTCGTCTCGGTAGAATAGGAGAAATCCTCGTCTCGGTAGAAAGAGTAAGTACGTCTTTAAATGTTTTGCTTATGTAACATATTCTAGTTGGATCAGTCATTCATTGAATGATAAATCACTACAAGTGATGGAGATACACGATTTAAATAACGAAAGATCCAATATTTAAAAATTGTATCTAGAATGACTGGAAAAGTGGAAACAAGACCAGATATAATTTGGTCGTTATGAGCAAATCCAAAATCTTTGTAGACATAGCCAATCATAAGTTCCCAACCATGGGGTGAATGGAATCCGATACATAAATCAGTTAATAAAAGAATAGAAAAAGCTTTTATTGTGTCACTTAAGTTATATAGGAATTCTTGAACCCAAGAGTTAAGAATAACAAGTTCTTCATTACCCAGAATAGAATAACCACTGAAAATAATGAAACAGATTATATTTGTCGATAAGTGAAAAATCGTATGGATCTGATCCTCATTGTGCATCTTGATCAATTGGATCGTTTCTTTGTGGATCCCGATACGAAGCGTTTGTAGATCTCTTTCCGGGTCTTCTTTTATCATTTCTTCCAAGAGTAAGAGTTCTTCTAATTCTATGAATTTTTCTAGAATACTCTTTTCTTGAATGTCAGTCAAAAAAGTTTCAGATTGCCTAGTATTCCACCAATTAGTAACCCAAGATTCAAGACTTTTATTAAATGAGAGAGAGATCCACCAGGGTAAAAATACTATAGATGTAAGATATAGAAGAGGAAGAAAGGATTTTTTTTTTGCCATTTTTTCATCCGTGAATTGGAATTGTTAATGAGCCCACCTCATTCGTCGAATTTATGTGATCTAATATTTGATTTTTCTCTCAACCATAAGTTCTATTACAAGGCAGCTAACCTATGAATCTATTCCCTTTTTTATTTGTGATTCAGCGGTTAGTCCTCGAATCTATAAAGAATACAGAAATAGAATAAGAGCCCACTTCGAATTCGAATCAAGAAATAATTTTAAAAGTCTTGTTTCCAGATACCTCCATTGATCAAACTCGAAGCCCTTTCGAAAAATCCCTGAAAGAACCACTTCAATGAATATTATTCGGATTTCGAACCAAAGGAACTCCCCTTCTATCAAAATAGAAAATATTTCGAAAAAAATCCCCCGGCTACCCCCACAGTAAAAATGGAGACAGATTTATATTTATGAAGAATGTTGTGATGTCATGATCAAAAATGAGTGGAAAAACAAGAAAAAAAGTTGAGTGGAAAAACAAGACAAAAAAGTTTCGTTTTATGGCCGTTCCGTATACGTCTACTTTGGCTCGAATGAATGTTTTGAAAAAACTTGCAGCTATGCTATAGAAAGAAAAGAGAATTCTTGAATTTTTTCCCTGCCACTGAGAAAGAATTTTTTCTTCAGTTCCAGTTCATTTCAAAATACTTCAATTGGTACGCGCAAGAAAAAGGCCAATTCGGCAGCTTTTTGCTCAATTTCTCGCGGAGTCAGATTCTCATCACTACGCGTCAAGGGAATGGCCCCCTGTCCTTTGATTTCCATATAAAGGATACGACGAGCAAAAATCCCCTCTTTAACTTCTATTCTGATGGACTGAATATCTTTCATACGGAATCGTAGGAAGATACGACGATTTTTTCCAGGAAATCCCCAACGAAAAATACACACTATTCCTTCTTTTCTATCGAATCGATCATAGCCACTACCCACATTCCACGAAATTGTGCACCACAAATAGGAACTAATAAAGAGACCCGCGATCCCGTAGAAAGACATCACCATCCCCTGTGGGAAAAAATTTATTTGCTGAGACGGAACTAAAGATATCAAATTCTTACCGAGATAACTGGAAGTTCCAACCAATACGAATCCTAATGAACCTAAAAAAAGGATAAAGGCCCAGCAGAAATTACTTATTTTTCGAGACCCCACTATAAGCTCTATCCATATATGTTCTGATCGCCAACTCATACTAGATCCAGTTACATTTTATTAGAATTGAGAAAATAGTCCAAATGGATTTTACTTTCCTTTTTTTTATTTCCGAAGTAACTCTCATCAACTAGCGCCATTCTGATGTAACTCTTTAAGAGTAATTGATCGAATTGGTTAGGGCTAAAATAATAACATTCACTTTATATGATCTCCCATAGATATCTACACCCATATAGATACATTGACTTTACATTTCAGATATCCGCCTCGATTCCGATCTATTTGAATATAGCCATAACTCATTTACTCATATCATAGATTTACACACAACAGCTCCCTCATTTATGTTTGGAGGAAGCCATATGTTACACCATATTCTATTAAATAGATAGGCGTGTTATCTATATCTAAGTCTTAAAAAAAAATAGATGAGATTGGGACCCATCGGATCTAAACAATCTTGTTTTTTTGAACATAAAGAAATAAAGAAGCCATTGCAATTGCCGGAAATACTAGGCCTACTAAAGGCACAAAAATAGAGGGTAAGTTGGAAGTTGTCATAGAATGGGTACCTCGATGTAATATTTGTACCTGTTATAAAGATATCTTATAATAATTATAATTCGTATATAATTATACTAAGTATATCTAAGTGAGTATATATATAATAAAGAAATGCAAGGAATGTCTAATTAAAGAATGTATAATGAAATAAATAATACTTATTCGTCTTTCTACATGAAATAGAAAAATATATGTATGATAAAATCCATTCGTGTCTTATCATTTGAATGAATTCCCATTTTTTATTTCATTTTTATTTAATTAGAAATTCCCGAAAGACTCATTAGAATTCGATCCAACAAGAGGGATTCTTAGCCAAAATAGAGATTTCTCGGGAGAAAAGATACGATACTCTATAGCTATATTTTCTATATTTGAATTATATATACATACACAGCAAAAAGGAAAAAGAAAACTTGGTTTATTTGCCTAATTTTAATTTCGCATAAGGCAGAATTTTCTTTTTTTTTTTATCTTGTTGATAGAGGTTTCCTGATTACTAATCAAAAATATCGGTAAAAAAAAAAGAATTGTCCACATGATTCTTTACTTTATACAATACAATTTTGTATTAAATCTTATGTCACCAAAGAAAAAATACATTCTTCGGATTTTTACTTTGATTCCGATAAACTAACTATTTGTTCACTAAAAATAAAATAATTGAACTTAAGGCTCTACTTACTACTTAATGGAATTTGAATTCAAAGGAAAAAAAGCGTGAAGCGTCAATACCTCATTCAAAACACCCTTTAAAGGATTACGTGGTACGATTGGATCAAATAAGCCCTTATGGAATAAATATTCAGCCGCTTGTGAACCTTCAGGTACTGTCTTATTCAATGTTTGTTCGATTACTCTTTTACCTGCGAATGCAATGTAGGCATTAGGTTCGGCAATAATGATATCCCCCAACATCCCAAAACTAGCCGTCACCCCACCAGTAGTAGGAGATGTAAGGATAGATACATAGAATAACTTTTTATTTGATTGATAATCATATAAAGCAGCAGATATTTTAGCCATTTGCATCAAGCTCAAACTTCCTTCTTGCATACGTGCTCCTCCGGAAGCACACACTAGAATAAGAGGTAAAAATTTATTGGTAGCATACTCGATCAAACGGGTGATTTTTTCGCCTACTACGGATCCCATACTACCCCCCATAAACTGAAAATCCATAACTCCAATTGCTATGGGAATACCGTTTAGTCGACCTGTGCCCGTTTGAACAGCTTCGGTTAATCCTGTGTTTCTTTGATAAGAATCAATACGATCTTTATAAGGTTCTTCTTCCGAATGAAATTCAATAGGATCCAGAGAAACCATGTCTTCATCCATAGGATCCCAAGTACCTGGATCAATCGAAAGTTCGATTCGATCTGAACTACTCATTTTCAAATGATATCCACATTGTTCACAAATATTCATTTTTGACTTAAAAAATTTCTTATAATTTAATCCATAACAATTTTCGCATTGAACCCACAAATGCCTATATTTTTGAGTCAAATCGAAATTAGTAGAATTTTCTCTTATATTGAAATCAATAGTATTCCTGACAGTTCTTATATTGGAGCTGCCCCTTTCATTACTATTTCCACCTTCACCACAAATGTAATTATAAATGTAACTGTCACTGTAATTGTGACTACCACTTAAAATGGAACTCTCAATACAGATTTGAGAACGAAGATAAGAGTCAATGCAACTATTAATGTGATTATTCCAACTATATTTAGTATCATACATGTAACGATCATAGTGGGAATCGTTATTCTTAGATCGATTCGTCAGATAACTATAATTACGATAACTAAAAAAAGAACTTTCTAGTTCACTCAGTAAAGAAGGATCATTGTCAATCTCAAAAATTTGATTTTGAATATCAAAATATATGGAATAAATATCCCTATTACTATCTCTAACTAAAAAG